TATATCATGAGTGAGACGGAAATGGAGCGAGTAATCTCTTCCTTTATACAAGAAAAGGTCTTTCTATTTTGCATGGTACAATCGTTGATCCCAAAAATTTATACAATAAAATTAGATAGGTCGCTAATAAAGTTCCCTATCCACGATGCTGGTATTTACTGAAAAATTTTTACTAAAACTAAAATGTGAGAAGAATCTGAATCTCTTGGATGTCTAGACTCTTAAATGTATAGAAAAAAAAGAAGTGTAGAAAACAGATTTGGAATATTTTGCTTATGTACAAAATAACAAACATTCTAATTGGATCAGTGGATCATTTTTCAGTCATTCATTGAATGATAAATCACTACAAGTGACGGAGATATACGATTTAAATAACGGAAGATCCAATATTTAAAAATGGTATCAAGAATGACTGGAAAAGTGGAAACAAGCCCAGATATAATTTGATCATTATGAGCAAATCCAAAATCTTTGTAGATAGAGCCAATCATTAGTTCCCAACCGTGGGGTGAATGGAATCCTATACATAAATCGGTTACTAAAAGAATAGAAAAAGCTTTTATTGTGTCACTTAAGTTATATAGGAATTCTTGCACCCAAGAATTAAGAATAATAAGTTTTTCATTACTTAGAATAGAATAACCACTTAAAATAATGAAACAGATTAGATTTGTTGAGAAGTGAAAAATCGTATGGATACCAACCTCATTGTACATCCTGATCAATTCGATCGTTTCTTGGTGGATTCCGATACGAAATTTTTGTAAATGTGTTTCCGGATATTCCTTTATCAGTTCGTCCAAGAGCAAAAGTTCTTCTAATTCTAGGAATTTTTCTAGAATACTCTTTTCTTGGATATCATTGAAAAGGGTTTCGGATTTCCTAGTATTCCACCAATTAATAACCCAAGATTCCAGACTTTTATTAAATGAAAAGGGGATCCACCATAGCAAAAATACTAGAGATGTAAGATATAGAAGGGGAATGAATATTTTTTTTTTTCCATTTTTCGTCTGTGAATTTTTAATGAACTCACCTCATTCGTTGACTCTATACGATCTAATATTTATATCAAGCATAAATTCTATTACAAGGTTTCGAACTTATTAATCTATTCCCTCTTTTTTATTTGTGAGTCACTGGTTAGCCCTTGAATTTAGAAAGACTACAGAAAGAGCCTAAGAAAGCGTACACGAATGAAGAAAACAATATTGTTTCCGGATATGTCAATTGCTCAAATTCGAAGCAATTCCTTCTTTGCGGCGAATGTCCAAAAGCGCCACTTCAAATTAGGATTTCGAAATAAAAGAATTGCTTTCTATATTTGATATTTAAAAAAAAAAAAATTGTGGACAAAAAAAGTTTTATTTTTTTTATAATTGTTTGTATATTTGATATATATATATATATAATACATTTTCTTTGGTTCATCAGTATTGTGAAAAAATTCCAATTAGGTTGTGCTATCGAACAAAAGAAGACTCTTGGATTTTTTTCCTTCTGCTAAGAAAATGTTCATTCCTCAGTTGATTTCAAAATACTTCAATTGGTACACGCAAAAAATAGGCCAATTCCGCGGCTTTTTGTTCCATTTCTCGTGGAGTCAAATTCTCATCAGTACAAGTCAAAGGAATGGCCCCCTGGCCTCTGATTTCCATATAAAGGACACGCCGAGCATAAATACCGTCTTTAACTTCTATTCTGATAGACTGAATATCGTTCATAAGGAATCGGAGTAAGATACGCCGATTTTTTCCAGGAAATCCCCAACGAAAAATGCACACTATTCCTTCTTTTCTATCGAATCGATCATAACCACTCCCTACATTCCAAGAAATTGTACACCACAAATAAGAGCTAATAAATAAACCGGCGATCCCATAGAAAGACATCACGACCCCTTGTGGAAAAAAAATTATTTGCTGAGCCGGAAATAAAGATATTAAATTTCTGTCAAGATAACTGGAAATTCCAACCAATAAAAACCCCCAAGAACCTAAAAAAAGTATAAAGGCCCAACAGAAATTACTTGTTTTTCGAGACCCCGCTATAAACTCTATCCATATATGTTCTGATCGAGAACTCATACTAAATTCAGTTGCATTTTATTGGAAGTAGGAGACTAGCCTAAATTAATTTGATCTTACTTTTTTCCAAAGTAACTTTCATTAACTCGCATTATTATGATGTGAACCTTTAGGAGGAATTCATGAAATGAAATTCGTTAGATCTAAAATAATAGGAGCCCTTTCCTTTCTTTCATATGATCCGCTATCTGTCCAATCTCGACTTATTTTCAAATAGCTCATTTCCTCACATATCCTATTTACGCTTGCCTAAGTTTCATTTATGTTGGTTCATTTATGTTGGTTCATTTATGTTTGAAGGAAGTCGCGTTTTATATGATATTATACTAAATAGATATTTCAAGTCTAAGTCTTGAAAAATATATAAAATTAAATTTGCCCCATCAGATCTAAAAAATCTTGTTTGTTTGAACATGAAGAGATAAAGAAGCCATTGCAATTGCCGGAAATACTAAGCCTACTAAAGGCACAAAAATAGAGGGTAAGTTGTTGAGAATTGTCATAGAATGGGCACCTCGATTTAATATTTGTACCTGTTATTTATTGTTATTTATTGTTATAGTTATATTAATTTTTTTATTTATTATTGTTATATTTATTATTGTTATTTTATATTGTTAAAAATATATCTTAAAATCATTATAATTCGTAGAAAATTCTATTAAGTTAAGTATATCTAAGTATATCTAAGTGAGTATATATGAGTATAGATGAGTATCTATAATAAAGTGCAAGGAGTGGAGAACTAACTAAATGAATTTAGTCCTCTTTCTACATATAAAATATATGTATGATAATACATTTGTTTGTTATTCTTCTTGTATTATCTTTTTCGTGTCGTATAATTTGAATTTTAATAACGAATAAATAATTTTTTCCGCTTCTAAATTACCGAAAAACTCGTTCCAATTCGAGGAAGCAAGAGGGATTTTTAGTAAAGGGATTCGGGGGATTATAGAAATACGGAAGGCTCCATATTTTCTACCATATTTTCTATACAATACAATACATAGGTAAGAAAAGAACATGAAATTCGTTTTCTTTAGTATTTACCTTGTCCAATTGAATTTCGCGGAAGAAAGAATTCACTCTTTTATCTTGTTGATAGAGGTTTCCTAATTAGTAACTAATTAGTAATCAGAACTATCGACAAAAAAAAAAAATTATTTACATGATTCTTTCTACAATTGACTTTTATGTCACCAAAAACAATCCAAGGAATCGATTTTTCCTTTGATTCTGATATTTGATTCTGATAAACGATAAATAAATATTTGTTCGCCATAAATTAAAAAACAAAATTAACTAATTTAATTAACTAATTAATTTAATTAACTAATTAAGGCCCCCCTCTTTATTTATGATTCATTTATTTATGATTCAAAGGAAAGAAAGCATGGAGCTGAAATAACTCATTCAGAACACTTTTTAAAGGATTACGTGGTACGATTGGATCGAATAAGCCCTTATGGAATAAAAATTCGGCCGCTTGTGAACCTTCAGGTACTATTTTATTCAATGTTTGTTCAATTACTCTTTTACCGGCAAATGCAATGTAGGCGTTGGGTTCAGCAATAATGATATCCCCTAACATACCAAAACTAGCTGTCACCCCACCAGTCGTAGGAGATGTAAGGATTGATACATAAAATAACTTTTTATTCGATTGATAATGATATAAAGCGGAAGATATTTTAGCCATTTGCATCAAGCTCAAACTTCCTTCTTGCATGCGTGCTCCTCCGGAAGCACACACTAGAATAAGCGGTACAAATTTATTGGTAGCATACTCGATCAAACGAGTGATTTTCTCGCCTACTACGGATCCCATACTACCACCCATAAATTGAAAATCCATAACCCCAATTGCGACGGGAATGCCGTATAGCTGACCTGCGCCTGTTTGAACAGCCTCGGTTAATCCCGTGTTTCTTTGATAAGAATCAATACGATCTTTATAAGGTTCCTCCTCCGAATGAAACTCAATGGGATCCAAAGATACCATGTCTTCATCCATAGGACCCCACGTTCCGGAATCAATCGAAAGTTCAATTCTATCTGAACTACTCATTTTCAAATGATATCCACATTGTTCACAAATATTCATTCTTGACTTCAAAAATTTCTTATAATTTAATCCATAACAAATTTCACATTGAACCCACAAATGCCTGTATTTTTGAGTTACATCAAGATCATTAGAACTTTCTCTTATAATTAAATCACTACCATTTGTACGAGTTTTTAAACGGGAATTCTCTTTTTCAGTACTATTTCCGCCTTCACCACAAATGGAACTATAACTATAATTGTCACTACCACTTAAAATATAACTATCAATACAGATTTGAGAACAAAGATAAATGTCAATGCAATTATTGATGGAATTATTCCAATTATATTTAGTATCATACATATAATGATCATAGTAGGAGTCGTTACTCCTAGGCCCATTATTCAGATAATTAAAATTCCAATAACTATAAAAAAAACTTTCTAATTCATTCAGAAAGGAATGATGTTTGTCAATCTCAAAAACTTTATTTTCAATATCCAAATATATGGAATAACGGTTCCTATTATTATCTCTAACTAAAAAAGTATTATCATCATTGAAATTCCGAATATCCCTGACACCGACTAAATGATCAACATTATTGTCACTAGAACTGTCATTATTGCTCCAACTATGGGTGTTTTTATTTGTATCATTTATAATCGGATCTTCACTTACACTGGTATTTTCAAGAGGATCAAGACTACCCCTTGATTTACTTAACTTACATCTGTATTCTAACTCCCCCTTGGATACTATCGAACTGAACCACCCTTTTTTCATAAAGCTTTCTTTCCGATATTTAATTTACATCAAAAAAATAAATGAATAATCATTCGATGAAAAGAAAACTC